ACCATTCGAGCTAAAATTGATTATTGTGCCTACGCAGTTCGAACTATCTATGGGGTATTAGGCATCAAAATTTGGATATTTGTAGACGAGGAATAATAAGAACTTACTTTACTTGTATTTAGTTCTATCTGGTGATAAAACAAAAAAGGCAAACTCTTTCATTCCTTTCCTTTTCTGTTAAATAAAAAAAAATGAACAATTCTATAAGGTTGAATAAAAATTCGATTAATAGTTTGATATAATTGCTATGCTTAGTGTGTGACTCGTTGGTTTTTTTAGGATTATAGGATTCAACAAAATCGACCGGCCCGTAGTACGAACTGATAACTATAGAACTAATAATCAACTCATCGCTTCGCATTATCTGGATATAAGGAACCAGTCAAGATATGATATATGAGTCATATCATTGTAGCAACTGAAATCTTTTTTGCATAAACACAAAAGAAAAACCAATCTGATTATGAGTTGTAAAGCAATAAAAGTATACAGATAAATGGAAGGGTGAGAGAAAGATAGGAAAAGAAATATCAATGATATATAATTCCAATATGTAAGGTCTATGAGTCATCTCATATAAAGGGAATGTAATAAAGCATCAATACTGATTGATCCATAATTAGACAAATCGGTGCATAGAAGAAAAAATCAAGAGCCCTGAGCCAATAAAGACTGAGAAGGTTGACTCAAGAAAAAATTTCATTCATTAATAAATTTCATTAAGGGCTCCGTTGTAGAATTCAGACCTAACCATTAATCGAGAAGTGGTGGGGACGACAGAACCTGTGAATGCATAAGATTCTATTGAAAACGAATCCTAATGATTCATTGGGTAGGATGGCGGAACGAACCAGAAACCTATTCATTTATTCTGAGAGGTCATGTCATAGACTAATCTTACAATTGAATGTTGAAAGAGTAAATATTCGCCCGCGAATTTTTTTTTATTTCTAAATTTTAGTCGATTCGATATTATAATACAAAGGAAAAAGAAAATAAAGATTCATTATAACGATAACGTTATATAAAAACGACATTATCTATAAATAGAAGACGTGTTTAATTATATATTAAAACACAAAAAATTTAAAATTTATAATAGATATAGATTAGATAAAATTTAAAAGAATACCACGATTCCGTATATTATTCACCGTGTATATTATTTTTTAATTGTTTAATTCGCGAGGAGCTGGATGAGAAGAAACTCTCATGTCCAGTTCTGTAGTAGAGATGGATGGAATTGATAAACAACCATCAACTATAACCCCAAAAGAACCAGATTCCGTAAACAACATAGAGGAAGAATGAAAGGAATATCTTATCGAGGCAATCGTATTTGCTTCGGTAGATATGCTCTTCAAGCGCTTGAACCCGCTTGGATCACATCTAGACAAATAGAAGCAGGGCGGCGAGCAATGACACGAAACGCACGCCGCGGTGGAAAAATATGGGTACGCATATTTCCAGACAAACCCGTTACAGTAAGACCTACAGAAACACGTATGGGTTCGGGGAAAGGATCTCCCGAATATTGGGTAGCTGTTGTTAAACCCGGTAGAATACTTTATGAAATGAGCGGAGTAGCAGAAAATATAGCCAGAAGGGCAATTTCAATAGCGGCATCCAAAATGCCTATACGAACTCAATTCATTCTTTCGGGATAGGGATGTAGAAACAAAGGAAAGGGGTCTTTTGTATGAAAAAAAAATTGCAGGTTTTTTGTTTTGAACAAATAATATTTCTTTTTTTTTTTTATTTAGACCCTTGCATTGAAAACAAAAAAAATCGATAAAAAAACGATATGATTCAACCTCAAACCCATTTAAACGTAGCGGATAACAGCGGAGCCCGAGAATTGATGTGTATTCGAATCATAGGAGCTAGTAATCGACGATATGCTCATATTGGTGACGTTATTGTTGCTGTAATCAAGGAAGCCGTACCAAATACACCTCTAGAAAGATCAGAAGTAATCCGAGCTGTAATTGTGCGTACTTGTAAAGAACTCAAACGCGACAACGGTATGATAATACGATATGATGACAATGCTGCAGTTGTTATTGATCAAGAAGGAAATCCTAAAGGAACCCGAATTTTTGGCGCGATCGCCCGGGAATTAAGACAGTTAAATTTCACTAAAATAGTTTCATTAGCACCCGAAGTATTATAAGGGAAGGCCGTAATATAGTTATAGTATTTGGTATTTGAATGAAACCGATTAATTAGTAGATTGTTTATATATCACGTATATACCTTTAATAATTCAGAAATAAAGATAAATAAAAAAAGAAAAAGAGCATGTTGATTATATCAAAATTTTGGGGCAACAAAAATCTTAGTTTATCATGAGTAAAGACACTATTGCTGACATAATAACCGCTATACGAAATGCTGACATGAATAAAAAAAGAACAGTTCGAATACCATCTACTAACATCACTGAAAATATTGTTAAAATCCTTTTACAAGAAGGTTTTATTGAAAACGTGAGAAAACATCAGGAAAGCAATAAATATTTTTTGGTTTTAACACTACGACATAGAAGAAATAGAAAAGGATCGTATAGAACTGTTTTAAATTTAAAACGGATCAGCCGACCCGGTTTACGAATATATTCTAACTATCAAAAAATTCCTAGAATTTTAGGCGGAATGGGGATTGTAATTCTTTCTACTTCTCGAGGTATAATGACAGACCGAAGGGCTCGAATAGAAGGAATCGGCGGAGAAATTTTGTGTTATATATGGTAATCTTTCTGATAGACGAATTATACGAAGAACTTTCATATTTGTGAAAAAAGAGAAAGGACAACTTTATAATATTACCCCTCTTACATTAGTTGATACTTCAAAGCGGTTTTACCTGGAATGAAACAAAAAAAGATTCATGAGGGTTTAATTACTGAACAACTTACCAATGGTATGTATCTTCCGGGTTCGTTTAGATTTGAGATAATGAAAATATGATTCTGGTTTTTGTTTCGGAAAGGATTCGACGTTGTTTTATACGTATACTACCAAGAAATAGAATAAAAATTGAGGTAAGTCCTTATTTCAACCAAAGAACGTATAGTTTATAGACTCCAAAGCAAAGACTCGAATTATTCGGTGGTTTTTTCAATTTCAACATTCTTTCGTGGGGATACAATTCGAAGTTAAAAATTTCAAGAAACTTATTTTCTTCCAATAAATAGTAAGAAAAGGAATGACAAATATGAAAATAAGGGCCTCTGTTCGTAAAATTTGTGAAAAATGTCGATTGATCCGTAGGCGGGGACGAATTATAGTAATTTGTTCCAACCCGAGACATAAACAAAGACAAGGCTAATCTTTCTAAAGCAAAAAAGACTCTCGAAATCAAAAGTAACCGATGTACAGATGTACAAATAAATAAGTAAAAAAAAATAAGGATACGTTTTGACATGAAATGGATATATCCATATATCTCTGACTTATATTTATGAGATGATAAAATATGGCAAAACCTATACCAAAAATTGGTTCACGTAGAAATAGACGTATTGGTTCACGTAAGAATGCGCGTAGAGTACCAAAGGGAGTTATTCATGTTCAAGCAAGTTTCAATAATACGATTGTGACTGTTACAGATGTGCGGGGTCGAGTAATTTCTTGGTCCTCCGCCGGGGCTTGTGGATTTAAGGGTACAAGAAGAGGTACACCATTTGCCGCTCAAACCGCAGCAGGAAATGCTATTAGGACAGTAGTGGATCAAGGTATGCAACGAGCAGAAGTCATGATAAAAGGCCCGGGTCTCGGAAGAGATGCGGCATTAAGAGCTATTCGTAGAAGTGGTATACTATTAAGTTTCATACGCGATGTAACCCCTATGCCACATAATGGCTGTAGGCCCCCTAAAAAAAGGCGTGTGTAAAAATAAACATTGAAGGGATTTCAAGAGAAATAAATAATTCAATGATTTGATCAAATAATATACTATGGTTCGAGAGAAAGTAACAGTATCTACTCGGACACTACAGTGGAAGTGTGTTGAATCAAGAGCAGACAGTAAGCGTCTTTATTATGGACGCTTTATTCTGGCCCCACTTATGAAAGGTCAAGCAGATACAATAGGAATTGCGATGCGAAGAGCTTTGCTCGGAGAAATAGAAGGAACATGTATCACACGCGCAAAATCTGAGAAAATACCACATGAATATTCTACCATAATAGGTATTCAAGAATCCGTACATGAAATTTTAATGAATTTGAAAGAAATTGTATTGAGAAGTAATCTATATGGAACTCGTAACGCGTCTATTTGTATCAAGGGTCCTGGATATGTAACTGCTCAAGACATTATCTTACCACCTTCTGTGGAAATCGTTGATAATACACAGCATATAGCTAACCTAACGGAACCAATTAATTTGTGTATTGAATTACAAATCGAGAGGAATCGCGGATATCGTATAAAAACGCCAAATAACTTTCAAGACGGAAGTTATCCTATAGATGCTGTATTCATGCCTGTTCGAAATGCGAATCATAGCATTCATTCTTATGTGAATGGGAATGAAAAACAGGAGATACTTTTTCTCGAAATATGGACAAATGGAAGTTTAACTCCTAAAGAAGCACTTCATGACGCCTCCCGGAATTTGATTGATTTATTTATTCCTTTTTTACATGCAGAAGAAGAAAACTTACAGTTAGAAAACAATCAACACAAAGTTACTTTGCCCCTTTTTACTTTTCATGGTAGATTGGCTAAACAAAGGAAAAATAAAAAAGAAATCGCATTGCAATATATTTTTATTGACCAATCAGAATTGTTCCCCAGGGTCTATAATTGCCTCAAAAGGTCCAATATACATACATTATTGGATCTTTTGAATAACAGTCAAGAAGATCTTATGAAAATTAAACATTTTCGCATAGAAGATGTAAAACATATATTGAACATTCTAGAAATATAAATAGAAATATAAAAGCATTTCGAATAAATTTTAATGGGTTATTTAATTTTTTTTTCTAAAG